CTAGATTAAACAGATCTCATTAGAAAAAAAGAGAAAATGGAATTGCATTTTAGAATTTAGAATAAATATTCTTATCTTATTTAAATACAATTTAAGAAACTGTACCCATCTAGATCTATAAATAATCTATAAATATCAAATAGATGGGGTATTTCTCGCCAAGATAGAAAAAATATGGAGGAATTATGATCCATATTCGAAATGAATATGGATCTTGCTTCCTATCAATTACTTTCTAAAAAGGCCTTATACCATGAAACCCTGTATCAGGAACCAGATTTGAACTGGTGACACGAGGATTTTCAGTCCCCTGCTCTACCAGCTGAGCTATCCCGACCATTTCCAATGTACCAGTCCATCCTCATTTTATGAGAGGACTGGGGTCTATGTCAATTAAAGGTACAGGGGGAATTACAAAGTTTTCCCCAAGTCCTGTATGTAATAGGTCTTTAAAAAGACAATTTTGCAAGTTGTAAGTTTCGGTATGAGTAATGCTATTGATTGTGAATCATTCAATTAAGGATTCCTTTCTAAATTTCGATGTGTATTCTATATCGCATGTGATAAGAGAAAGTCATTTACGCCCCAATACGTTTGAAAAAGAATGATAAAAGGGAATTTTTAACCGTTACCAAAAAAGCAAAAAGGGTAGGATAGCTAGAAAATAGATTTTTGGGGATAGAGGGACTTGAACCCTCACGATTTTAAAAGTCGACGGATTTTCCTATTACTATAAATTTCATTGCTGTCGGTATTGACATGTAGAACGGGACTCTATCTTTATTCTCGTCCAATTAATATAAGTTCTTTTTAAAAAGAACTATCAGACTATGGAGTGGGGTGATTTGATGAATGAATATTCGATTCATTCTTGAATGTGGAATCAATTCACACCAATTCTTCCATCTTTCATCTAAAAAAAAATACAGATACCGACTCGGGCCGTCATTCATTTTTTTAGATATTTTAGTATTCAATAGAATAGATACGTTTATCCTTCATCCTTTCTGAAGTTTCGATGAAAAAATTTATCTACCAACGCAGTCAACTCCATTTGTTTTAGAACAGCTTCCATCGAGTCTCTGCACCTATCCCTTTTTCTCGCTTTCTGAACCTTTATTTTGAGAAGACAGGATTTGGCTCAGGATTGCCCATTTTTATTAATTCCGGGGTTTCTCTGAATTTGAAAGTTATCACCTAGTAGGTTTCCATACCAAGGCTCAATCCAATTAAGTCCGTAGCGTCTACCGATTTCGCCATATCCCCCTCCCTTTTGTTTTGAGATTAGGATCTCATTAGAATATCCTTTTTTTCATTTTTACAGGAACCTTTGCATTTTTTAGGTATCGATTACTATCTCTAAAAAAATATTTTCTTTCTTAGCTATAAGAAACCTGTATTTGCTCCAATCAAATTGGATTTTATCATTGGTATATCGGCAATTCAATATAGATTGATATATACCCTCTATATATGTTTCTATTTCTGCAACTTATCCTATGTAAGTTCGTATATTTGAACGATCGATTCTTTTTTTCTTAACTGCCCCTTCACGAACGAAAGCCGAAGAATGTCCGATTAGTTAGAACTTATAACTAAGTAAATAATTCAACTTCTTCGAAAAAAAGAGTAGAATTCTACAATTCTACTAAAACTTATACCTAAGTATAATATAACTAAAGAGGTGTAATAACTAATAACAAAGAATTTCCAATGGAATAAAAAATCCAATTTGACTATACTACAAACAAATATTTAAGATTGACTATCAAATAGAATCCAATTTCTAGTTAGAGATAAAGAACTAGAAGTTCTATATCGCTATATGAATCATTATGTTCTATAATATTCACTATTTCATTTATTTTTTTTCTTAAAAAAAGAATTATAGATTTTACACTTTTCCTACCATATTTCTATAAACACTACACTATACACTAATACTATAAGTGTATTGAATTCCTATATATATATAGAAAATTTTTATTATGTGGGGCCCGCTTAGCTCAGAGGTTAGAGCATCGCATTTGTAATGCGATGGTCGTCGGTTCGATTCCGATAGCGGGCTTTTCCCTATTTTTCATTTTTTATTCCATTTTTGTTTTGAAAAATGGATAGGGATAATATCTTTTAGAAATTAAAGACTATTGAAAAAAGTTTCTTCCCCTTAATCAATTTTTCCACTTATAGGAAAGGATTTACTATATAATTTACTATATAATTATATATATTATAATATAATAAAATACTAAATATAAATAATAGTAATAGAATAAATAGAAAGTTTGACTATTTATCCCATTTTTTCATTCTTCTTTACTCTTCTTTATTATATTATATAGGACAAGTACACCACTACTACTTCAGTAAACTTCGCTTCATGTAGTTCAGTTTTCGTTTAGGTTTATTCTGTAAAATAAAATACAACTTTAAAAAAAGGAGTCTTTATGTCGCGTTACCGAGGACCTCGTTGCAAAAAAATACGCCGTCTGGGGGCTTT